ATAAGCAAAGTGGATTCCTTGTTGATTAGTCGAGTTCCAATGAAAACCACACAATTGAAGGAAATGTCCGAATTTGCTATTTAGAAAATCAATAAACTAAGGTTTTGTCGTTCTAGATATCGGATTCAACGGAAACAATTACAGCAGTAGGGGGGGGGGAAATCAAAAAACAAGTCGAGCAAAATTATACAAAGTTATATACAAGGTGCTACCCCCCCCTTAGTCTTTCTTTAATTGAATTTCGTTTGATTAGACGGAAGTTACTTAAAAACTTCCGCTTTCTTTAAAAGATTCTGAACAGTTCCTGTGGGTTGAGCACCTTTTTCAAGGAAATATAGAATAAGAGGAACGTTTAAATAAGTTTGATTCTTCATTGGATCATAAAACCCCACTTTTCTAAGATCTTTTCCTTCTCTTCGGGATCGAACATCAATTGCAACGATTCGATAGACGGCTCATTGGGATAGATGTAGATGACCAACACCCCCCCTAGAACCGTATAGGAAGTTTTCTCCTCGTACGGCTCGAGAAAAATGATTTGCTTCGAAGTTTTGTCTATGTATGCAATTCTAATAAATTAAATGACAAATGGGCCTAGAAAATCAATTAGACTCTGATTTCAGTCTTTTTTCCTTCCTGAAAATGAAAAAGAAACCATTCGTACTCATAACTCAAGTTGGATAACTCTCAAATAGCTCAAAGGAAAAATCTTTAGTCACTTTCATTTATTGAGTGGTCTTTAACCCCTTTTGTTTTGTTTGTCTTTTGTCTCGTTTCAAATTCTATTTGGATTCTTTAGTCTGATCCAATTAGTGAGACTATCGAGACAATTAAAAAGGTCTTTCCTTGTTCTTAGATCCTTTATCCTTATTTTAAATCATTGGGTTTAGACATTACTTCGGTGCTTCTTAATCCTTTTCCTTTCAAAGTGGCAGCAACATACCCCTTTTTTGATTTCTTTCTATCAAAGAATCCTACGGACAGTTGATTCACGTGTGATACACTTTGAATCGAAAAAGTTTGCTAAATTCTAACAAGTATTGCTTTTGAATTGGAAACTTGCTCGAATTGGATCCTTTCGATTTCTATATATGGAAGATACGTTTACGAAGTTGTTCCGATTAATTGGCATTAACCCTAGATCCTTGCCCCCGAGAAATGAATTAATCCTTTCTACTCGAGCTTCATCGTGGACTATTTACAACCCAACAAAAAATCGAGTGTAACAGAACAAACAATGTCGAGCCAAGAGCACTCTCATCCTTAGATAAATCGAAAATGGTGGATGGAAAAATCCACAACGGATCGTGTCCTTCAAGTCGCACGTTGCTTTCTACCACATCGTTTCAAACGAAGTTTTAACATAATATTCCTCTAATTTGGAACCGGTATGGAATTGATTCAATTATGGAATCATGAATAGTCATTGGTTCAGTTGTACATAGACATCGTAATCTAGGCTTTTTCTTCTATATATGATAATATGATATGAAACGATTTTTCTGAAAAAGTCTTAGCAAGACAGCATCTTTCACATACATAAATAATATAATAATATATAGATAATAGCAAGAAATCGAAATATATAAACGAATAACTTTTTTAATCTGCATCTTCAAGTGACTCAACAGGATAGATTAAACGATTTCCTACTTTTTGAGTACCAAATAAAGATTCCACTTACAAGCAATCATTAAAAATATTTAATAAAAATAGTTCTAATTGAAATTGAAAAAGTTTCCTATTTAGACATCATTATTTAATTTGATTATTTAATTTGAAGAAAATTGGACAATAAGCATGACGTTTGATCTTCATAGGAAGATAAGTCTTTCTTTTTGAATTGACTCATCACTTTTAAATAGATAAAAGAAAAGAAAAACGAAATCCAATTTTTTTTCATGAGATGGATATGATCTAAGTTAAGATTTGAATCTTTATTCTTTTCGTCTGATTACGAAAATCAAATTACGAAAATCAAAAAAATAAGGAGGGTTTTTCGTATCTATCAGATAGACTGAAGAGTTGTCACTGTTATAGATATTCTATTCTATAATATAGAATTTAAATAATTTAAGGTATCAAAAATCTTTTTCACAAAAACCGAAAAATTATTGTCATTGAAATAGAACGATACATACCATATAAGCGAAATATTTCCTCATTTTATATATTTTAGATGATATATATTTATAGATTTTGTTTAACATGGGATTAAGTAATATTTCACAATAATCGACTCTTATCATAAAGTGAATAAAAGGGTGATAGGGGAAATCACCCCTGCCTCAATTGTTCTGTAGATTTCCAATTTTTACTTAGAACCAAACACGAAATACCTAAATAAAATGAGATTCAAAGAAAATATATCGGCTCCATAACATATTTCTATATGATATGTAACTTGATCATTTGTTAATGAGATTCGAACAGACACAGATATTAAAATGAATACGGATTTACTCCTATCTACTGACTTACTTCTTTCTATAGTCATAATGGAGCATAAAAAAATGGATATGTACTGGGACGGAAGGATTCGAACCTCCGAATGGCGGGACCAAAACCCGTTGCCTTACCACTTGGCCACGCCCCATTTCAATTTCTAATCTACACTAAGAAACAATAATATTGGTATTGGTTGTTTGTCAACTCCAGTCCAAATATCTATATATCTATAGAATAGATTGGTACTAGGATTTTGATACATATAGATATAGAATTCAACTTAATTTATTGATCATTAGATAGAATTCAATTAAGATATTGTATGAAAGTATGATTTCTTCTATTCTCCTTTGAGAATTGGAGGATTTTTGATTGGGTGGGTTCAAAGAAAAAGAAGGATTTTTTGTCTACCTTACTTACTTTCTTCCTTGTTCCTTATATCAAAAACTCAATCAAAATGCAATTATCTCCAAGAACAAAATGTCTGTTATGCTTAATATCGTTAGTTTGATCTGTATTAATTCTGCCCTTTATTCGAGTAGTTTTTTCTTCGGCAAATTGCCTGAAGCGTATGCTTTTTTGAATCCAATCGTAGATGTTATGCCAGTCATACCTGTGCTTTTTTTTCTCTTAGCTTTTGTTTGGCAAGCTGCTGTAAGTTTTCGATGAGATCCTTGATAATAATATCTTAGAAAATGCATGATTTCTTCGAGAAAAATTCTAACAATTGAGAAAATCAGATAAGTTTTAGAGTATGAATCCTAGATTAGCACACTGAAATTCTTGGATAGTCGCCATAAATCCGGCTTACCCCCATTTCCTCATTTTTGACCCCCTTTCCAGTGAAAGACCCTAACCCCATTAGGGTCTCCCACAATATCTAATTTGGATATGAAAGAAGTTTTTGATAATGAAAAACAAATGAATTTGTGACAATTCATGAAAAAAAAACCAGATTTCGTGGTGTCAAAATAGGATATGTGGTAGAAAAATGGAAGATCTATTCTCTTTTTTTTTCCAAAAAATCATCTTGGAGATTGTGTAATGCTTACTCTGAAACTCTTCGTTTATACCGTAGTAATATTTTTTGTTTCTCTCTTTATCTTTGGATTCCTATCTAATGATCCGGGGCGTAATCCTGGACGTGAAGAATAAAATCCAAAAGGTTTTCCTTGGGAAATTTTCCAATTTTCTTAGGATTTTATCTATTCCACACGCTTAACTAAGATTTTCAAAATTGAAAAATAAAATAAAGCAAGTCATTAACGGAAACGGAAAGAGAGGGATTCGAACCCTCGGTACAAATAACTCGTACAACGGATTAGCAATCCGACGCTTTAGTCCACTCAGCCATCTCTCCCAATTGCAAAAGATAATTACTACATTACATTACACATAATGTAAGGAGTCTTTCTCTCTCTTTTTTCTCTATTCTAAACTAAAAGAGGGGCTCGAGCCCGCCACTAATCGAACTAAAGAAAAATAAGGAAGACCTTCTTGTGTTGATTTTGTTCGAAAGGCCCTTGTTATTCTGATGGCCTGGCCTGGTCAGTACCTAGCCGGGCCTTTTTTTTTTTGTTCTAACGAATTATAGATAAATAATGATTTATCTGATATCTGATTTGAAAACACAAATATTTTTTTTTATTATATTATTATATTCAATTGAATATTTTATATTCAAGCAACAACAAAAAGAATAAAAACTGTTTCCATTTTTTTTTCTTGTTATATTTTATTTCATTTTCCGAACTAAAAAAGAAACTATAGATTCTGGACAATGCATTTTTCTGTTATGATTGTAGTGTTTTTTTCGATCCGTATCTATCTTCTTTCAGCAAAAAAGAAAACTTTAGTTATTTAATTTCAATTAAATGAAGCCTCTTTTCCGAATCTCATTAAATTTTTATCTACCCACGAAAAAGTTCAACACTCCAAGTTTGATGATTCTTTAATGATCCTATCTTGATCATGCTCAATTATCTTGTTCGACAAAAGCTCCATTTGTATACAATAATCATATTGTAGCGGGTATAGTTTAGTGGTAAAAGTGTGATTCGTTCTATTAGCCCTTTAATAGTTAAAGGGTCTTTCGGTTTTATTCATATTCCGATCAAAAACTTTATTTCTTAAAAGGATTTAATCCTTTACCTCTCAATGATAAAGTCGAGAAAAAAATACACATTCTCGTGATTTGTATCCATGAGTCACTTATAAATTGAAAAGTTGGATTATGAAATTGCGAAACATAATTTTTGAATTGGATCAAGACTTCCAATTGAATAAGTATGAGTAAAGGATCCATGGCTGAAGATAAAAAGTCAATTTCCAATCGTAACTAAATCTTCCATTTTTTTTTGGATGTCTAAAGAAAGAAATTGAAGCAAAATAGCTATTCAACGATGTCTTTGGTTTACTAGAGACATTGCCATATTGTTTTAGCTCGGTGGAAACAAAATCCTTTTCCTTAGGATCCTCTCAAATAGAAATAGAGAACGAAGTAACTAGAAAGATTGTTAGAATCACCTTCTTCTAGAAGGATCATCTAGAAA